AATTCGAATTATGGTTTGAAACGGAATCGCGTATTTAGACGAAATCCCCAGTAGTTTCATTTTCGACCGCTACAAGATCAACAATGCCATGAGCTTGGGCTTCTGTTGCTGACATAAAAACATCCCTTTCCATGTCTTCGGATATAACCCATAAAGGGTTGCCCGTTCTTTGTACATAAACCTTTGTGAGGGTTTCGCGAAGTTTGAGTAGTTCTTCCGCTTCCAGGATAAATTCCCCTGCTTGCGCCTCATAAAAAGAACTAGCAGGTTGGTGAATCATAACCCTGATAATATTGATATAACATCATGCATGAACGGTTTTTCTATCTCGAATGATTGGGCTAAAGTAAGGGCTAAAAAAAAAGAAGAAAAAAAAAATAGAATTGAACATCCGTACAGGCATCTTTTGCGCATTGCATACGGCTCCGCAACGGAATTTCCTTTTTCTTCCCTTCTATTCTATATCGAAGCAAAAAAAAAAGAATCCATCCGATTCAGATCGTTGAATGATCCATTTACCACCCTTCTTTTCGTATTGTAGGAGTCAAAAAAAATACTATGATGGTTCTGTTGCTTTCTATATTTATCTCGTCTGTAATTTAGCAATCCCAAAGTTTCTTTTTGATACGATCAAATAAGGAAAAATGATCTTTTTTTTTCATTTTCGTATTCTTTTCTTCGTAAGATAAATATCAGAAAGATACTTCTGGTGTGGAAGAAAAATGGTTTGTGACGCTGAAATGTACTCCCGACACAGAAGATCAAATCGGAAATAACCTTTGTTTCATACTACTATCTCGATACAAAATCTCATGTTAGGAAAAACAATAATAGTTTGTTCATATCGAACTCGAAGTGCCATGCTATTATTACCTATTATTCATATTTGATACGGCGAAGGCATAGTCTTCTTCCTTTTTTCAAATAAAAACTCATTGGCGCCAAGCGTGAGGGAATGCTAGACGTTTGGTAATTTCTCCTCCGACCAGAATGAAAGATCCCATTGAAGCGGCTAATCCCATGCATATTGTATGTACATCGGGCGAAACAAATTGCATAGTATCATAAATGGCTATTCCTGGTATTACCCATCCGCCGGGGGAGTTTATAAACAAATAAAGATCCTTAGTATCATCTTCTATACTGAGATATACCATGAGACCAACAAGTTGATTTGAGATTTCGCTATCAACTTCTTGGCCTAAAAAAAGTAATCTTTCTCGATAAAGTCGGTTGATTAGGACAAAATTGTATCCCTTTTAAACCGTACGTGCATCTTTGGATGCATACGGTTTAAAAAAATTGCGAAAAAAAGAATCAATGTGTCGATTCCAATCCTATCTCTTTTTTTTGTAAGAGATTTCTGTTTTTCTAATGAAAGGGATTTTTTCTTCTATTTTTCAAAAAAACATGAGTTTTGGCCCCCTTCCCTAAAAAAAAAAAGAATTTAGTGAACTTATTGAATTAACCTCTCATTGATGTATTGTTTCGTCGAGATTCAAATCACGATGTCATTTTCTTGTTCCTGACTGGGTCCTTTCAATTCTTTTAGGTTCATGTTCTACTCCGGGGAAAGATCTATCCGAATTATATTTGCACATATAGGACAAATGATCTCAGTACCACTTCTTTTTGCTACGACTTTTTTCAATTCCTTTCACGCCTCCCCCAAACTATTCGATGTATTCATCATACTGGTTGGCATGGCAGTTTGAGATCGCCTCTATAATTAAGTATAAGAATCGTCTATGCTACAAGTGGTAATTGTACATATATTACTATTACCAATTTGGTATTTTCTGAACGGAGCCTGGATACTTGATTTTCTTAGTCCAAGTCAACCATAAATTCTTATAATTGATAATATTGATCCTCAATAGAAATTGATCTAATTTCACTTCACGCTCTGAATAATTGATTCTTCAATCAATACAATATTTCTTGGGCGAAACAGAGGATATCTCGATCGGTGGAGAAAACGGGTAAATCCCATATGACCCAATATGTCTGACAAGTCGCACTATACGTCAACCCAAACTGCATCTTCCTCTCCAGGACTCCGAAAAGGTACTTTTGGAACACCAATGGGCATTAAATTAAAGAAAAAAAAATTTAGTACTATACTTCACTTTAATATGGAAACGTAAGAATGAGTTTATTGTCTTCATTATTATTTTTCTGTTTATTCTAGTTTATACATACATTGGAAGGTTTTTAGAGGAAGACATAATGAATAAATAAAAATTTTAATGAAGGGATCGATCGTTCGAATAATAAACAAGTATACATGCATTCGTTCCCACGCAATGGGAGCATTGGTCCCATTGCGTATTGGTACTTATCGGGTATAGAATAGATCTGCTTCTCTTTGTTCTTACGAACAGAATTCCGCCGTTATTTTCAACGGAATAGAATAAATAGTAACCTTTTCTCATACAGAATCCGCTGAAAAGGTTAGGTACATAGTGCAATGCGATAAAGTTACATAGTGTCTATTTTTCTTTGAGAAAGGGGTATTTCCATGGGTTTGCCTTGGTATCGTGTTCATACTGTAGTATTGAATGATCCCGGCCGATTGCTTTCTGTCCATATAATGCATACGGCTCTAGTTTCTGGTTGGGCCGGTTCGATGGCTCTATACGAATTGGCGGTTTTTGATCCCTCTGACCCCGTCCTTGATCCAATGTGGAGACAAGGTATGTTCGTTATACCCTTCATGACTCGTTTAGGAATAACCAATTCGTGGGGTGGTTGGAGTATTTCAGGAGGAACTATAACGAATCCGGGTATTTGGAGTTATGAAGGCGTGGCTGGGGCACATATTGTGTTTTCTGGCTTGTGCTTTTTGGCGGCCATCTGGCATTGGGTATATTGGGACCTAGAAATATTCTGTGATGAACGTACGGGAAAACCCTCTTTGGATTTGCCCAAGATCTTTGGAATTCATTTATTTCTCTCAGGGGTGGCTTGCTTTGGCTTTGGCGCATTTCATGTAACAGGCTTATATGGTCCTGGAATATGGGTGTCTGATCCTTATGGACTAACTGGAAAAGTACAATCTGTAAGTCCAGCGTGGGGCGCGGAAGGTTTTGATCCTTTTGTTCCGGGAGGAATCGCCTCTCATCATATTGCAGCGGGTACACTGGGCATATTAGCGGGCCTATTCCATCTTAGTGTCCGTCCGCCTCAACGTCTATACAAAGGATTACGTATGGGCAATATTGAAACTGTACTTTCTAGTAGTATCGCTGCTGTTTTTTTTGCAGCTTTTGTTGTTGCTGGAACTATGTGGTATGGTTCAGCAACGACCCCAATCGAGTTATTTGGTCCTACTCGTTATCAGTGGGATCAGGGATACTTCCAGCAAGAAATATATCGAAGAGTTGGTGCCGGACTAGCCGAAAATCTAAGTTTATCAGAAGCTTGGTCTAAAATTCCCGAAAAATTAGCTTTTTATGATTACATTGGTAATAATCCGGCAAAAGGGGGATTATTCAGAGCAGGCTCAATGGACAGCGGGGATGGAATAGCTGTTGGATGGTTAGGACACCCCGTCTTTAGAGATAAAGAAGGGCGCGAACTTTTTGTACGTCGTATGCCTACTTTTTTTGAAACATTCCCGGTCGTTTTGGTAGATGGAGACGGAATTGTGAGGGCAGATGTTCCTTTTCGAAGGGCAGAATCAAAGTATAGTGTTGAACAAGTAGGTGTAACCGTTGAGTTCTATGGTGGCGAACTCAATGGAGTCAGTTATAGTGATCCTGCTACTGTGAAAAAATATGCTAGACGCGCACAATTAGGTGAAATTTTTGAATTAGACCGGGCTACTTTGAAATCCGATGGTGTTTTTCGTAGCAGTCCAAGGGGTTGGTTCACTTTTGGGCATGCTACGTTTGCTTTGCTCTTCTTTTTCGGACACATTTGGCATGGCGCTAGAACCTTATTCAGAGATGTTTTTGCTGGTATTGATCCAGATTTGGATGCTCAAGTAGAATTTGGAGCATTCCAAAAACTTGGAGATCCAACTACAAGGAGACAAGTAGTTTGATACAAGATTGTTCTGGTATCTTTTGCCTCTATTTTTTTTTTATTTGAATTTGAATAAGGTACCCGAGAAATATTGACTTGAATCACCTTCTTTTCTTTGATTCGTTCCCCCTTTTTATATGGTATGGTAAATGATTCCACTCAAACGAATAGGTGTGAAAGCTATAATTGTAAACCACGATCGAATCTATGGAAGCATTGGTTTATACATTCCTTTTAGTCTCGACTTTAGGGATAATTTTTTTCGCTATCTTTTTTCGAGAACCGCCTAAGGTTCCGACTAAAAAAATGAAATGATTTTTCATTATATCAACTGAAGTAATGAGTCTCCCATATCGGGAGGCTCATTACTTCAACTAGTCTAGTCCCCGTGTTCCTCGAATGGATCTCTTAGTTGTTGAGAGGGTTGCCCAAAAGCGGTATATAAGGCGTACCCCGTAAAGCTTACAAGTAAACCAGATATGAAGATGGCGACTAGGGTTGCTGTTTCCATTTTTAGATAATTTCAAGATCACAATGGATCTACGATAAGATCGTTTATTTACAACTACAACGGAATGGTATACAAAGTCAACAGATCTCAACCAATGATTAAATAGGATTTATGGCTACACAAACCGTTGAGGGTAGTTCTAGATCTAGGCCAAGACAAACTACTGTAGGGAATTTATTGAAACCATTGAATTCGGAATATGGTAAAGTGGCTCCGGGCTGGGGGACTACGCCACTTATGGGAGTCGCAATGGCTTTATTTGCGATATTCCTATCTATTATTTTGGAAATTTATAATTCTTCCGTTTTACTGGATGGAATTTCAATGAGTTAGGTTCATAAGACCTACGAAGCCCTAGCAAAAAAATGACTTAAGACTCGGATTTATAGACCATTCTGGTAGTTCGACTGTGGGATTTCTTTTTTTCGGTATTTCCGGAATATGAGCGTGTGACTTGTTA